AAATAGAATGAAATAATATTCTATTTGTACTGTATCTAAGATCAATCTTGGCTATTCACGCCTCTCACCTAGACTCTGCTTTTTGGTCTTTCAACTAAACCAACTAAACAATTGAAATTTACACTTTCGACTATGTATGAAGTCGTAACATTGTTTTTTACTGGCGGAGACACGAACAAATAAACAAGAAGAAACAAAATTTAATTCGTTTCTTTTGTATACTTTGAAATACAAAAAATACACAATATCCATCTTTTCTTTTACCCATTTTAGATACATAAAACTTAATTAATAAGGGGCTCCGACACTTAGATGAATAAGTATGTATCATGATCTATAACTAGAACACTGAATATGTATGTCGACCCATATCAATTAATTTGTAAAATATATACTCATACAAATTACTCATGTGCCAGGAACCAGATTTGAACTGGTGACACGAGGATTTTCAGTCCTCTGCTCTACCAGCTGAGCTATCCCGACCATTCACGACGCATCATCCTCATTTTATTTTAATATAGGACTTGGGTCTATGTCAATTAAAAAAATGAAAAGATATTACAAAGTAATATCCAGGCCCTGGTAGAATTTCTTGTATTTTCAAAAAGAAAACTTTGTAAGTTTCAATACAGTACAAATAATACAAATAATGATATGGATTGTTAATTATTTAATTTTATTACATTATTCAAAGATGCTCATTTGTACACGTATCATATATATCACATATAAGGCTTATGATGTGATAATAAAAAAAATTTCCGCTCAGATCGGTTTATGAAATAGTAGAGTGAGAATGACTAAGAACTATAAACAATTTTGAGTCACTAACAAAATGAGAAGATAAATAATTAGGGAGGCAACCAGGTCTTTTTGGGGATAGAGGGACTTGAACCCTCACGATTTCTAAAATCGACGGATTTTCCTCTTACTATAAATTTCTTTGTTGTCGATATTGACATGTAAAATGGGACTCTATCTTTATTCTTAATCCGATTAAAAAATTCTTCAAAATAAAAAGATTTATCGGACTATGATGGAGTGAATGTTTTGATCAATGAATATTTAATTCTTTTTTTTTCTATCATATAAATAGATAGAAAAAAATTATAGAACCGGTTGGAGTCGTCATTAATCATTTTTAATCATTTGGCGATAGTATTTCCGTAAGTATACATCCGTAAGTATACATATGTATATAGGTTTATCTTTCATCTTTTCGGAAGTTTCGATGGAAGGATTCCTTTATGAACACAATGCAGCCAACTCCATTTGTTAGAACAGCTTCCATTGAGTCTCTGCACCTATCCTTTATTTATTCTCGCTTTATGAAACCCTTGTTTGTTTTCATAAAACGGGATTTGGCTCAGGATTGCCCATTTTTAATTCCAGGGTTTCTCTGAATTTGAAAGTTATCACTTGGTAGGTTTCCATACCAAGGCTCAATCCAATTAAGTCCGTAGCGTCTACCAATTTCGCCATATCCCCCTTTTTTTGTGATGTGATTAGGATCACACATATCATCATGCCGTTTACTCTTTTTGTTCATTTCCATTTATATTATGATTATGCTAAAACCGTTGAATTCATTAGATATCGATTCCTGTATTGAAAAGTGGTTTCTCCGATTTGATTTCGTATCTATCTTCTTTCATTTTTATTGGAGACCGTAGTTGGTCCAACTAGAAATTCAATATCGATATATATCGCATAACATATATCTATTATAATATATATGTATATTATATATATATGTCCCTATTCCTATCATTTTTAGTGTGCAATTTTGAATACTTGAACGGTCGATTCTTTTTTTTCCTCTTAGGTTTCCCTTTTCCAAATGAAACCCTAGGAATGTTTTATTATGGTCTGGATTGCCCTTTTCTCTTCATATCCTCTTCTTAGGGCGGATCATAAAAAAAAATGACAACGACAAAGGGTAATTTAGTATTTCAAATTTCAGTAATAGCCATATCTAATCGAATAGATATAATTAATCAATTAATCATTCCGTTAATTTACAATTAATTATTAATTCAATTTTTTTTATTATATAAATTCTATATTTTCACATTCAAATATATATATATAATAAATATCGAATAAGATTATAACTTAATTAGTAGAATTACTATAATAATAATTCTATTATATAATAGATTCTATTCCTAACCTTAGGTACAAAATTCTATTTCAAATTAGAATATAGAAAAATATATATAGAAATATAAAATTATGTACTAAAAAATTTGATTTCTATAGAATTTATTTCTATAGAATTTATATAGTAAAATATTAAAAAAACAATATTAAATATTGAATAGTAATTAAGAGATTTTTTATTAATAAAATTTATTATTGATAAACATATATTTGAGAATATAAATCTAAATTAATATATCAAAACGAAATGTTTTTGAAAAACAAAAAAAAAAATTAGATTTTCCATTTTTATTCGTTTCTATAGTTGAATTTTTCTACATTTATATCTATATCA